TACCCTCACCTATTGTTACTAAAAAACTGAAAGAAACCTCAGAAACGAAAGAAGGGGGGGAAAGTGAGGAAGAAACAGATGTAGAAATAGAAAGAACTTTCGAAACAAAGGGGACTAAACAGGAACAAGAGAGATCCACCGAAGAAGATCCTTCTCCTTCCCTTTTTTCGGAAGAAAGGGAGGATCCGGACAAAATCGATGAAAGGGAAGAGATCCGAGTAAATGGAAAGGGGGATGAATTCTATTTAAAAGAAACATTCTATAAGGATAACCAACTTTATAAAACTTATAAAACTTCTAATCTGGATGGGAAAAAAGAGTTAGAAATTTTTAAAGAAGATACAAATTTATTATGGTTTGAAAAACCTATTGTGACATAAAAAAAATTATACTGTTAATACTGGTTAATACTGAAAGTAAATTAATAAAAAAATCAATACAAAACCTAAATATAATAAGAGATAAGAAGAGATGCGTCCGACCCCTACATATTTAATACCTTCTCCTAAAAAGAAACTTGCAAAGCCGATCCCATTTGTAATTCCATCAATTACTCGTCTATCAAAAAAATGAGTTAGTTCAGCCAATCCTCTTATACCCCCAGTTAAAGATTTTGTATACAAAGCATCTATATAACCACGATTATATGACCAATTATATATCACATTTATTATTTTGTCCCACAAAGCTCTATTATAGGTTTTTTTAACAACTGAATTAAGTAAGTTTAAATTTTGTAAAGATGAATAAATAGGCTTATATAACAAAGTAGCTAAAAATATTCCCAAAAAAGCTATACTAAGGGAAGAACTTGCATTTATTACAAATTCCTCCCAATTCCCGGAATTATTTGAATTTTGATGTAAAAGATTTATAGCCGGGTTTAACAATTTAGATAATATATCTAAATCACTTCCGTCCTGATTAAACGGAATTCCTATGGCTCCAACAAACAAAGTAAAAAGAACTAATAGAAAGATGGGAAATATCATAGTATCGTCCGATTCGTGTGGGTAGGAAAAAGTGTTTTTAGTGGGAAAATTAGTAGTAGTAAGAAAAGGGTTTAAAGTTTTTTTTACATTGTCATCAATTTGATATGTCTTATTCCAAAAAAAGGAAGCCCTTTCATTATTATCCATTGCCACTAATAAAGGAAACTTTTTTTCGCTATTTTTTGATATTTCTTTTCCCCATAGAGATATTGAATAGAAAGAGCTACTTTTTTTACCACTATAGTTTTGAAACTGAACGTTTAGATGTCCCTCAAAAGTAAGTAAATAGACCCGAAACATATAAAACGCGGTTAATCCTGCCGTGGAACAAGCTATTATTGCGAAAATTGGTGAATAAAACCAACTATCATTAAGAATCTCATCTTTGGACCAAAAACAAGCAAGGGGTGGAATACCACAAAGAGAAAGTGTACCTACTAAAAAAGCGGTTTTTGTAATTGGGACATGCTTTTTTAAACCTCCCATAAGAACCATATTCTGACTTTTGTCTGGAGAATATCCAACAATGGATTCCATGGAATGAATAATAGAGCCAGATCCTAAAAACAACAAGGCTTTGGAATAAGCATGAGTAATTAAATGAAATAAAGCGGCTCGATAAGAACCCATACCTAGAGCTAACATCATATAACCTAGTTGAGACATTGTAGAATAAGCTAGACTTCTTTTAATATCTTTTTGAGCCAGAGCTAAAGTAGCTCCTAATAATACTGTTATTATACCTGTCAAAGATATGAAACCCATTATATAAGGTATAATTATAAAAAGAGGAAGAAGCCGAGCGACAAGAAAAATTCCTGCCGCTACCATAGTAGCAGCGTGGATAAGAGCCGAAATAGGAGTAGGGCCTTCCATGGCATCTGGTAACCATACATGAAGAGGAAATTGTGCCGATTTAGCAACTGCACCAGCAAATAAAAGAAAGGAGCACAAAGTAATAAATAAAAAATTAACTTCATTATTATAAATTAGGTTATTGGATATTTCGAACAAATCCCGAAATTCAAAACTACCCGTTACCCAATAAAGACCCAAAATTCCTAATAATAAACCAAAATCCCCTACACGATTAGTTACAAATGCTTTTTGACAAGCAGCTGCCGCAATAGGTCGCGTGAACCAAAAACCTATTAATAGGTAAGAGCACACCCCGACTAATTCCCAAAAAATATAAATTTGTATCAAATTGGAACTAGTAACTAATCCCAACATTGAAGTATTGAAAAAACTCAAATAAGCAAAAAATCTCAAATATCCTTGATCATGAGACATATAATTATCACTATAAAAAAGAACCAAAATTCCAACAGTAGTAATTAATATTAACATAATAGAAGTAAGTGGATCAATTAAATAACCGAATTCTAAAGAAAAATCATTATTAATGGTCCAAGAGCCCACATATTGATAGATAGAACTTCTATTTATTTGTTGAATAGATAGATAGACTGAAAGAATCATAACTATGCTTAACAGTAAAATACTAGGAAACGCCCACATACGACGAAGATTTTTTGTTGCCGTTGGAAAAAGGAGAAGTCCCACTCCTATTAATATAGGAACTGGTAGCGGAATGAAAGGTATAATCCATGAATATTGATATGTATATTCCATAATAAAAAGACCTTTTTATTCTTGTTTTATTCTTAATTAATTGTTTCTGATTCACCAGCTCTTATCACTTTTTTAGGTTCAATAAAAAATCAAGATATGGAAAATCAAAATAAAATTTTTGATTCTTAATTTTTCTCAATCTTTTTTTTCAACACTTCACCTATTCAAATCAAGAAGTTCAAATTGGTCAAATGATATGAGTATAACCAAGTTACAATTACAAATTTTTTATTAATATATTTAAGTAAGATTTTTAGGAAGATACAAAAAAAATTTCAGTTAATATTACGTATTACGATAATTTATATCTATTAATTTCTATCTATAGAGTAAAGAAAAAAAATGAAACCAAAATGGACCACTTAATATATTACTTTATTTTGATATGACTAATATAATAGAATAGTAATAATAAGATGGCCGACCGTAAAACTTTTTTTGTTTGTTTATTGATAAAATTCATTGGGTAACTCTGCGATTGTCTTTTCTTGAACTAGAGGACATCTTTCGTTGTATGAAAGAATATGATATTCGAAATTATTATTTTCATAATATAAAAAAGAAATAAATTTCAAAGAAAAAGGAAATTACTAAAATTCATTTTATAAAATCATATATCCTTTTTGATTAACTACTAGTTTCATTCAAATTTTAAAATTTAAATTATGTGTACTTGCTTTTTTGGGGTTGATCAATTTTATAGCAAACTCAGACCCCCTGCGGGAGAGAAGTTGTTACCTTAATCGGAAAGAAAAAATGGAATTGTTTGAATAATAGATGTCTTTCACATCAAACGATAGAAATGAAGAACTCTTTAAAATTTTCATGGCAGTTCCCAAAAAACGTACTTCTATATCAAAAAAAAAGATTCATAAAAATATTTGGAAAAAAAAGGCATATTGGGTAGTCTTGAAAGCTTTTTCATTAGCGAAGTCTCTTTCAACGGGAAATTCAAAATTTTTTTTGTACGACAAATAAATAAGCAAACGTCGGATAAAATAATCTGAATCTCAAAATAGTACTCCCCTTTATAATATATTTTCTCATTTTCGGATGGGGATTTTTATTTTCCCCATCGGTTCGCTTGTCACAATAACAAGAAAAAAGTTTTATTATTTTCTACATAAAAGAAAAGAGAAGATCCTTAGGAAAAAAATCAATAGAAAATAAAAAACTTTTTTCTTAGACAAGATATTTAGACCAATATATAATAGGTCCACTAAATCCTAAATATAAATTTCTAAGGAATTGGATGTCATACTATGCACTATGATTCATAAAAAGCATTTTTGAGTTTAGATTTATAAAATTTATAAAATAAATGAGAAATCCATTTTATAAAAATATTCAAAAATGCAAACAAATAGGAAAGAACTTTTTAAAGTTATATGCTTGAATCGAAGTCATAATTATTTAGTTAGTAATTATTTAGTTAGTTTAGTAAAGTAGAAACTACGAAAATGTCCGCTAGAAAAAATGAAACATCTTTTTTTTTATAAAAGGATAATAATTTTTTTTATTGGAATATTTAAATACATATATTTTGCATATATTTATATTGAATATTGAAACCAAACACTTTTTTTCTCATTCATTTGAATTCAAAAAAATATGGAATTGACTCCTTCAAGAATCTCGACGATTAACTAAAAATAGATTATTATTATTCCAAATACCCTAAGCCGCTATGGTGAAATCGGTAGACACGCTGCTCTTAGGAAGCAGTGCTAGAGCATCTCGGTTCGAGTCCGAGTGGCGGCATGGCATCTTATACAAGAGATATAATAAGTCCTATAATGAATTCAATTCTAAATTTTAATTCCATAGAACCTTGCACCCCTTTTTTTATTATGATATTTTCTACTTTAGAACATATATTAACTCATATATCCTTTTCGATCGTTTCAATTGTAATTACAATTTATTTGATAAGCTTATCAGTCGATGAAATCATAGGACTATATGATTCGTCAGAAAAAGGGATGATAGCTACTTTTTTCTGTATAACAGGATTATTAGTCACTCGTTGGATTTATTCGGGCCATTTACCATTAAGTAATTTATATGAATCATTAATTTTTCTTTCATGGAGTTTTTCCATTATTCATATGATTCCATATGTTAAAAAACATCAAAATTATTTAAGCACAATAACTGCGCCAACTACCATTTTTACCCAAGGCTTTGTTACTTCAGGCCTGTTAGCTGAAATGCATCAATCAGAAATTTTAGTGCCCGCTCTCCAATCCCATTGGTTAATGATGCACGTAAGTATGATGATATTGGGCTATGCAGCTCTTTTATGTGGATCATTATTATCAGTAGCTCTCTTAGTCATTACATTTCGAAAAGCTCTAAGGATTTTTAGTAAAAACAATAATTTTTTAAATGAGTCATTTTTCTTTGAAGAGATCCAATACATGACTGAAAGAAACAATAGCACTTCTTTTTTTTCTTTTAGAAATTATTATAAAGCTCAACTTATTCAACAATTGGATCATTGGAGTTATCGGATTATTAGTTTAGGGTTTATCTTTTTAACCATAGGTATTCTTTCGGGAGCAGTATGGGCTAACGAGGCATGGGGATCCTATTGGAATTGGGATCCAAAAGAAACTTGGGCATTTATTACTTGGACTATATTTGCGATTTATTTACATACTCGAACAACTAAAAATTTAGAAAGTGTAAATTCCGCAATTGTGGCTTCTATGGGCTTCCTAATCATTTGGATATGCTATTTTGGAGTCAATTTATTAGGAATAGGATTACATAGTTATGGTTCATTTAATTTACACTAGCAGCTAATTAAATGAAAAATATTCTAACGAATACAAAGATAGAATATTATTCATATATTTTATAAATAAGAAATATTATTTTAAGTAAGAATATCAAATAAGAAATAAACTGTCGAGAACCATTTGAATCAGTACACTGCTTGATTCAAATGGTTCTCGCAAAGGCCAAATCCATCTGGTTACAATTCAAATTGGATTTTTACTTAACTTAAAACTTAAGATAAAATCCTACTTAAGCTTAAGAGAAAAAAGACTTTTCTTTCTCATTGTACAACGAACAATATACAAACAAATAGGATTGCTTTTTGATTTGTTCTTTTTTCCTAAAAACTATCGATAAAAATAATTAGATATAATAGCTTCGACCTTGTCAACTGATAATGAAAGAACGAAATCCGGATAAATACCGATACCTATTATTGGTAGAAGGATAGCGATCGAAACAAATAACTCTCGCGGTCCAGAATCAAAAAAATAAGAGTTTGGAATATTAAATATCCTGTATCCATAGAACATTTGACGTATCATAGATAATAAATAAATAGGCGTTAATATCATTCCCACTCCCATTAAAAAAGTAACTAGTATTTTTGGCATTAAAAGATATTTTTGACTAGTAATTATTCCTAAAAATACTAATAATTCTGCAACAAAACCGCTCATGCCCGGTAATGCAAGAGAGGCCATCGATAAGATACTGAACATCGTAAATTTTTTGGGGAGGGGGATAGCCATTCCACCCATTTCGTCAAGATAAAGAAGACGTATTCTATCATAACTCGTTCCTGCCAGGAAAAAAAGAGCAGCCCCAATAAATCCATGAGAGATTATTTGTAAAATGGCTCCATTGAGTCCCGTATCGGTTATAGAGCCAATTCCAATAATTATGAAACCCATATGAGATATAGAGGAATAGGCTATTCTTTTTTTTAAATTACGTTGACCCGGAGATGTTGAAGCTGCATAGATTATTTGTATTGCGCCTATTGTAATCAACCAGGGCGAAAATAGGGAATGGGCGTGGGGTAAAATTTCCATATTGATCCGAATCAACCCGTAGGCTCCCATTTTTAATAAAATTCCAGCTAGAAGCATACAAGTACTATAATGTGCCTCTCCATGGGTGTCTGGTAACCATGTATGTAAGGGTATAATCGGTGATTTGACAGCAAAAGCAATAAGAAATCCAATATAGAATATTATTTCTAGTGCCGGAGGATACGATTGATTAGCTAATGTTTGAAAATTTAATGTTGGTTCATTAGAACCATATAAACCAATACCTAAAACCCCTATTAATAAAAAAATAGAACCTCCCGCAGTATACAAAATGAACTTTGTAGCTGAATAGAGACGTTTCTTTCCCCCCCACATCGATAGAAGTAGATAAACGGGAATTAATTCTAACTCCCACATGATGAAAAAAAGTAAAAGGTCTCGAGAAGAAAATAATCCTATTTGAGCGCTGTACATTGCTAACATCAGAAAATGGAATAATCGGGAATCCCGAGTAATTGGCCAAGCCGCTAAAATAGCTAAAGTGGTAATAAATCCCGTCAGTAAAATAGGTCCTATAGAAAGTCCATCTACCCCCAATCTCCAATAAAAATCAAAAAAATTGATCCATTTATAATCCTCTGCTAATTGAGTTAATGGATCGTCCAATTGGAAATGAGAACAGAATGTATAGGTTGTTAAAAGAAGCTCTAATACGCATATACATATAGTATACCACCTAATTACTTTATTTCCTCTATGGGGGAGAAAGAAAATAAAAGAACCTGCCAATATCGGCAAAACTACAATTATTGTTAACCAAGGAAAATAATTCGTGGTAAAGACAAGATACACTTGGACAAAAAAACCCGTGCTAAAAAAAAAAATAGAATAATTATTCTATTTTCTGTTTTTGAACACGGGTTTTTGTCGGTAAAAAAAATCAACTGTATTCAAAATGTATTTAAGTGGTTTTTTTTGGAACGTATTAATAAGCTAGACCCATACTTCGAGTTGTTTCGTGCCATAAATAAACCCGAACGCTCAAAAAATCCGTCGGACAGGCAGATTCACATCGCTTACAACCGACACAGTCTTCTGTTCTTGGAGCAGAAGCAATTTGCTTAGCTTTACATCCATCCCAAGGTATCATTTCTAATACATCTGTTGGGCAGGCTCGGACACATTGAGTACATCCTATACAGGTATCATAAATTTTTACTGAATGTGACATTGGATCTATAACTTTTTGAATGCCATAAATTTTCGATCTAGTAAACTTTTTAATGAATCATATATTTAGACACCAGATGAATCAATGATTTTACCAGAATTTTTCCAATCAATCTAATTCTGGATTGACTCATGAAATTGGGCCAAGATACTTTGATTTTCCCTTTTTTCTCAAATCTATGTATCATACATGCTGATTGAAAATCATACTAATTGAGGTTGATGATAATTTAAATTAATGAATAGTCTAAATTTATTCATTTTATTTATTCAATAAATTCGATTGATTGATACGAATTGATTTTCTGTTACGATAAATTGACGAAACAATAGCTAGCCCAATAGCGGCTTCTGCAGCTGCAATAGCTATAACAAAAATTGAGAAAATATTTCCTTTTAATTGTCGACTATCAAAAAAATCTGAAAATGTTACGAAATTCATATTAACTGCATTCAGTATAAGTTCAAGACACATAAGGGCCCTAACCATATTTCGGCTCGTGATCAATCCATAGATACCAATAGAAAATAAATAGGCACTCAAAACAAGTACATATTCGAGTATCATTGACCAGCTCCTTATTAATTTGGATTCATTTCAATATGAACAACAATTCAAACGAGTTCATTTACTATCAAACTATAATAAGTACAAAGCAAGAGAGTTATATTTGGTGATAGATAAAAAAAAATGAGAGTCTTCAAATAGAATTGAAGATAAATGAATTTTATAACACGGAACGGGGTTGATTTTTGATTGCTGTTAACGATTATAAAGATTTATCATTGCCGAGCAACAGCAATTGCACCTATCAAAGCAACTAAAAGTATTATCGAAATCAGTTCAAATGGAAGAAAAAAATCGGTTGATAGGTGAATTCCAATTTGTTGACTATTACTTATCAAATCTTGTTCTATAATCTGATTTGATTTTGTCGTCCAAATAATCCCGTACCAAGACGTATTTAGAATAGTACTAATTAGTGAAACAAAAATACTTGTACAAACCAACGAAGTAATCCCATCACCAACAGTCCAAAGGTTCAAATCTTTGTAATATTCTGAACCACTCATGAACATTACAGCAAATAGTATTAAAACATTTATAGCTCCTACATAAATAAGGAGCTGTGCAGCCGCTACAAAATGGGAGTTTGATGAAATATAAAATAAGGATATGCAAACAAGAACCAATCCCAACGAAAAGGCAGAAAAAATTGGATTAGTAAATAACACTACTCCTAGAGCTCCTACTATAAGACCTGATCCCAGAAAAACTAAAAGAAAATCATGTATTGGTCCAGGCAAATCCATTTTTTTTAAGATAAATCGAAATGTTTTTCATGATTTTATTGACCCGACCGGGAAATTTTTTATAATATTCTATATGCTCCAAATTGTTGAAACATTTAATTCTAATTGACTGGGGTTAAATTAAAATTGATGTAGGTAGAATTGGTGTACCAATATCTTTTTTCTTTCAAGCGATAAAGGTCATTTAGTTCAAAACAAACATATAATATATATTTCAATTTCATTTTAGTTGCCTTTCTCACCAACCAATTAACAATTGGTCAGAATTTATATAGTCATTGACTAGAAAAAAAAAGAAATCATTCCTTTAGATTAGATCAAATTGAACCTTGATAATTGGAAATTACTTTTTCATTTTAATTAAATATTAAATTAATTTAATTTGAAATTAATTAAAGAGTTTTAAATTTTTTATTTTATTTTGGGCGAATTCAAAATTGTTCGAATTGTATAATCCTCAATTACTGATATTGGTAAACGACCTAAAGCAATTTGATTATAATTTAATTCATGACGATCATAGGCCGAAAGCTCATATTCTTCAGTCATTGATAAACAATTTGTTGGACAATACTCAACGCAGTTACCACAAAATATACAAATTCCGAAATCAATACTGTAATTAAATAATCGTTTCTTTCGAATACCGGTTTCCAATTTCCAATCAACAACGGGGAGATCTATAGGACATACACGAACACATACTTCACAAGCAATACATTTATCAAATTCAAAATGAATTCGACCGCGGAAACGTTCCGACGTAATTAATTTTTCATAAGGATATTGAATAGTTACAGGTAAACGGTTTGCATGGGATAAAGTAATCATGAACCCTTGACCAATGTACCTTGCAGCTCGTACTGTTTGTTGACCATAATTCATGAACCCAGTTAGCATAGGGAACATATTGTAAAGATCTATAAATAATTTAATGTTTGTTTCTTTCTCTTGTTTGAGAAAAGTCCTAACTATAAAATAGTGTATTCCTTTTTTCTTTACAGTGAAAGGAGTTGGGAAGAAGTTGTTAATAATAGATTACCGAGAGAAAGGGGTAAAAGAAATTTCCATCCAAGATTTAATAATTGGTCTATTCTTAGCCTAGGCAAAGTCCATCTTGTTGTAATAGAAATGAACAAAAACAAATAAGTTTTAGCTAATGTAATAAAAATACCAATTGTCATTCCAAAAACTCTACCCACTTTATTTATTTCAAATAGCTCAGGAACGAATATGTATGGAATAGAGATATTCCAACCACCCAAGTAAAGAACTGTTACAAATAATGAAGAAACTAATAAGTTTAGATAGGAAGCAACGTAAAATAAACCGAATTTGATACCAGAATATTCGGTTTGATAACCGGCTACTAATTCTTCTTCTGCTTCTGGTAAATCAAAAGGTAATCTCTCACATTCTGCTAGGGAAGAAATTAGAAAAACAACAAATCCTATAGGCTGACGCCACAAATTCCATCCCCAAAAACCATATTTTGATTGGACCTCAACTATATCAACTGTACTTGAACTGTTAGATAATCATAGTCGATGATAACATCACTGTTCCCATCGCTATTACAGAACCGTACATGAGATTTTCACCTCATACGGCTCCTCGGGGGCCAAAAATAAATTTAAAAGGACCAAACCAATATTATTCCAATACTATTTATCTTAATATGGTTGTAATATAAATATAGATTTTAAAGTAAAAACCTATTGGAAGATCCCGAATTAAACCAATGAAATTCTGTCTGCTAGATGCTATAATAATAACTAAAAAACGCTTCTGAATTGATCTTGTCCCTTAATAATTTTAATTTTTCTTTGTTGTGAGTAATAACTTAATCCTTCAATAAAATACTCCTTGTAGAAATATCAATAGATATTTCAATCCATCCTTTTCGATTACGAAAAAAAAAATTATAGAATTCAGTATTTCATGAATCATGACACAATATCTCTATGAATATATGAAAGAAAAAAAAAAGGATTTTTTTCGTTTCTCTTCTTCTTTCTTAAAAAGGGAGTTTCAAAAAAAAAAAGGATTATTTCGTTCCCGATAGTCATTTTTTTTAATCTGTGGATAGGAGCATACTCTGGATCGGAATCATGAGGAGTACTGCTTGATCATTTCTACCAACGTAAAGCCCCAATTAGTATTCTTTTTATGTTATGAAAAATACCCTTTTGTATAATTTACATAAAAATCTCCATTACTAATCCTTTATGTATTTTTGTGTTCCTAACCATCCACTCATTTTTACTCAATGGTCCATTATAGTACTACATAGAAAGGATAATAAAAACTATATATGGTTGGTTGAGCTTTTGAGCCCGCTTCAAGCTTGGCTGATTAATCAACCGATCTTGGGGATAAAGGTCTTGTTTATTTTTATTTTCTTTTAATTCTTGTACATAGGAGATGAGACTCAATTTTTTTACTGCTAATTTAGAAGCTGTTTTCTTTCACTCATATAACTATCTGATTTAGTTCATCAACCTAAATAATGAATAAAAAAATGAAGATATATCTATTCAATTTCTTTCCTAAAAAGAAAGAAGGAAAGAAAAGTTTATGTTTAACCGAATCACACGTAGAGATATTGATAATACACAAAGAGTTAATGGAATTTCATAACTAATTGATTGAGCCGCAGCTCGTAGACCACCTAAAAAGGAATATTTATTATTTGATCCATATCCTGACATAAGAAGTCCGATGGGAGCAATACTTGAAATAGCAATCCATAAAAAAACACCGATATTGAGATCGGATAAAACAAGGTGATAACTAAAAGGAATTACTGAATAACTTAGTAAAATGGATATAACTGCTATGGAAGGTCCTATACTGAATAAACGAGTATCCCCTCGAGATGGGAGAATATTCTCTTTGAAAATTAATTTTGTACCATCGGCTAGAGCTTGCAGAATTCCCAAAGGACCGGCATATTCCGGACCAATACGTTGTTGTATTCCTGCGGATATTTCTCTTTCTAACCACACAATTACGAGTACACCTATTGTAATTCCCAATACAAGACTCAAAATAGGTACAAGCATCCATATGATTCCATAGAACTCTTTGAAGGATTCCAATCTGGAAAAAGAATTGATATCTTGTACTTCTGTTGTATCAATTATCATTTTAACGATCTACTTCTCCCATAATGATATCTATGCTACCTAATATTGTCATAATATCAGCCAATTTCATTCTTTTAACTAACTGAGGAAGAATTTGTAAATTGATAAATCCGGGTGGGCGAATTTTCCATCTCCAAGGAAAACCACTCTGATCTCCTATTAAAAAAATTCCCAATTCCCCCTTTGGGGCTTCAACTCTTACATATAGTTCTTGCTTCGGCAATTCAAAGGTGGGGGAGGTTTTTTTACTAATGAATCGATAGTCAAAATCATTCCATTCTGGATCCTTTTCTCTATCAAAGGATCGAATTTCTAAATTCTCATAGGGTCCCCCAGGAATTCCTTCCAGAGCCTGTTGAATAATTTTTATAGATTCTGTCATTTCACTGATTCGGACTAAATAACGAGCTAATGAATCTCCTTCTTTTTGCCACTGGATTTCCCAATCAAATTCGTCGTAACATTCATAACGATCAACTTTACGAAGATCCCATTGGATTCCAGAAGCCCGTAGCATCGGTCCTGATAAACCCCAATTTATTGCTTCTTCTCCGCCAATAATGCCTACCCCCTCAACTCGTTCTAAAAAAATGGGATTCCGCGTAATAAGTTTTTGGTATTCAGAAATCGCTGTTAAAAAATAATCACAAAAATCTAAACATTTATCTATCCATCCATGAGGTAGATCGGCTGCTATTCCTCCGATACGAAAATAATTATGCATCATTCTCATACCGGTGGCAGCTTCAAATAGATCATATATTAATTCTCTTTCTCGGAAAATATAGAAAAAAGGAGTCTGTGCACCAATATCTGCCATAAAAGGGCCAAGCCATAAGAGATGAGAAGCTATACGACTCAACTCTAACATAATAACTCTGATATAACTGGCTCTTTTAGGTACTTGAATATTCCCCAACTGTTCGGGTCCATTTACAGTTATTGCTTCTGTGAACATAGTCGCTAAATAATCCCAACGTGTTACATAAGGCAAATATTGTATAACTGTTCTGTTTTCCGCAATTTTTTCCATCCCTCTGTGTAAATAACCCAATATCGGCTCACAATCAATAACATCTTCACCATCTAGAGTAAGGATGAGCCGAAGAACACCATGCATTGATGGGTGGTGAGGTCCCATATTGACTATCATGAGGTCTTTTCTTGTAGTTGTTACATTCATAGGTTATTCCTCGATTCATTCTTTCATGAATTGCTGAAAACGAAAAGAAATTCATCAAAATTCAAGATCTAGTAAATCAAATAATTCAAGTGACTTTTAAATTTAACGAGTTTTTGATTCTCGAATATCCAGCCGACTAATTAATTCTTTATAATGTACTTTATTTTTCTTTGACAAATAAGACAGAAGCCGTTGCCGTTTTCCCAGGATTTTACGTAGACCTCTCTGGGATAAATAGTCTTTTCTGTGCAATTCCAAATGTAAAGTAAGTCTTCGTATCTTATTGGTGAAGCTAACTACTTGAAATTCAACGGACCCACTGTTTTCTTTTTTTTCTTCTTGTGAAATAACGGAAATGAATGAATTTTTTACCATAAAACAGAACCTTCTATCCTTTTATTTTTCTTTTTACAATTCAATAAATAAATTTTACCAATCAGTAAGAATAATGCTACTCATTTATAGTTTGTATATACAATAATCTTAATTTGTTTATGAGTTACTAATTTTATCAACTCATAAAAAAAAAAAATGAATTAATCCAGTTTTCAATTTGATTTGGATACGATAAGAAAAGAGGTTCTATTTCTACACTCAAAAAAAGGGGAAAACCATTATTAACTTAAAAACAAAAAACTGCAAATAAAAAATAACAAGATTCTGTTGATTCATTTATAGACCTAATGGATATTAATACATGCATTGAATTAGTATTCAGTTATCAGAATGGAATGTAAAAAATGCATGTATGTATCTCTTTCTTTCATATATCGGATAGGGTAGAGAATGCATGCCAAAGGTTGTTATTAATGAATTTACAATCGTGGATACATATGTATCCTTACCATACTAAAACGACTGCTATTATTAGTATCAAACCAATATCGATTCATACAAGCTAAATCTTCTAATCGATAATTAGGCCAAAGAAAGAACTTTAATTTAATTAATTTATTTTTATCTCTTTTGGTTTTATCCAAAACTTCACTACAGTTTTTTATGTATTTGAAAAATACTAGATTTTTTTGTATAACATTTCTATTACTTGAATAGAAAGAAATTAGAATTCTTAATTCTCTTCGCCGTTTAGTGGATAAAATATTTTCAGGAACAAACAAATCGGAACGTATTTTGTCCCCGTTTTCAGGCATTTTTTGATGTTTTGCAATGGATTTATCAAAATTTTTCTTATCACTATAACCTTTTTCTCGATATCTTTGATTAATTGGAGGTTTACTTTTATGAACCAATGAAATATTTATCATTTGATAGATAAGAAATTGTCCGTCATTTTTTATAGACAAACGTACCGGTTCGATAATTAATATCCCACTTTTCATCAATTTTGTCAGAGTTAAATTCTTTTGAATCGTCAGAATATCCAAATTCATTTCTCCCCTTTGAATAGACGCCATAGCAATTTCTTTTGGATTTATCAATCTAAGCAGGAGACAATATACTTTGATATTATTCATCATTCTTTGATTTAAAAACTCATTCCATCTCAATTGAAACCGTAAATACCTTTTTAGGAAAAAATCAAGCTCTGCTTCTGTGTTACTCTTGGATTGTTTTTTCTTTCTACGTTTTTTCATATTTGAGCCTGCAGAATTTTCTTCAATATCTTTTTCTTGGTTTGAGAGAACTGATCCAAGAGAATCTTGGTTTTGTGCATCTGATTCAAGACTACCTTGTCCTGTGGATTCTTTTTCTTTTTGATTTAGATTCTTTAATTCAATAATATTTTTTTTTTTATTTGATAATATAAAAGGATCCCCTTCTCTCTTTCTATTGATATTTGGATTTTCACTAAAATTTTGATTTCCATTCAAATTGAAAAGAAGTACTTTGATTGGTATGATCCACGGTTTCATTTTATACGTATTATAAAATAGAATAATTTCTGGGAAGAACCAAAGTTTCAGACTCGATATAGGGCGACTTAGTATTTCTTCATTCATTCCCATCCAATCAAAAAGGTTTTTTTTTTTCTTGGATGGACAGATTTTTTTATTTTTGGATACTGTAAGATAAGAAAGACTCTTTTTATTAGTAATTTTGTCAATTAGTTCATAATTAGTAACCTCAGCCTTAGTATTTTTATTACCCTTGGGATCGATCCAGGACTTAATATCGACTTTTTTTCTAAGACAAAAATGGAAAATTTTCCAATCAAAATATTTTCTATCTGAAATTTTCTTCAGATTCATAATGTTATCTTCCCCTAGATAATCATTGAGAGGAATAAGATCTTCTGACATATTAAATAATATATCCTTATGTATATTGTAATCATAAGAAATCCTCTTTTTATTATTTATACCTAATGGTGATACATAAAGCTTCTTATTTTCATAATTAATAGATTTATATGAGAAAAGGTCATAAATATAGTGTTTTTGAAAGTTATATTTTTCATTCAATAATGAATTTGCTTCAAAATTATTTACATTAAATTTTTTGTAATAAATTAATTGGTCTGTTTTTTTATCAGAATACTCTTTGTTTAAATCTTTATTCTGATCCATACGTTGTTGATTGATTTTAGTTCTCCATTTTTGGGGCACTAAATAATACCATCTAATTGGGGATAAATCATATTGATAATAACCTTTTAACCAGTTTTTCCATTGATTCATTCCAGAATAAAAAAGAGATTTCGGTCGTAATTCAGAATGCAATATTTCTTGTTCTTCGAAAGAATTCCTTATTTCATTCTTAAGAAAAAGAGACGTTCCTTGATATTCAAAAACATATCTTAACTTATACAAGTTATACAAGTTAATAAATTGAGTTTGGTATAATTTGTAAAATACATATGCTTGTGACAAGGAGGATAAATCAAAAATGCTTTTCAAATTTTTCTTACTAATATCAAAAGGCGACTTTTTTATAGTCGAAATAAAGCGAAGTGTATTTTGATTTATTTTATTAATTTTTTCTTTATTTGTTTCATTATTGGAAATGTATTTATCAAGAATTTTTTTTGATAATTTTAAAAAAAGTTGTGTATGGATCCGCGGAATAGAAATGATAGATAGAACGATATCCATATAAATTCTTTCCATTAAAAATATTATAAAAAAATATGATTTACGGATAAATCGAACATTTCTTCTTTTAAATTTATACGAAATATTTTGAATTTGTTGGACTAGTTTAATAGCATAACTTTTTTTATTAGAACTAATAGTTATTTTATTATTTAGTTCCGAAGTTAAAAACTCTTTCTTCTTATCCTTTGTAATTTTATCTATTTGATTCCTGATTGTGGCTGTTCTATCAGTCAAATCTTTCATTTTTTTTTCTGTTAATGAAAAATCTTTCAAATCCATAAATCCAATTGGAATGGACGATTCATGAATTGTTTGATTCATCATTATCGAATCTTTTTCTTTTCTAGTTTCACTCAATTCAGATATTTTTCTTAATCCAAAAAATAGAAGTAGATTTCTTATAAAAAGTTCTTTGATTATTCTTTTTATAAATAGAATTCTTTTTACGATCCATTTTTTTGTTTCTTTTAAGATGTTTATAAAAAATTTTGTTCTTTTTTTTAAAAATTCTATAATTACAAAGGACCTCTTTTGCAATTTTCTAATTTTTTTTTTTAGTTCTTTGGAAATGGGTTTAAAAAATGAACGTCTTTTTCGGGGAGAACCAAAAGGAAATTCAGTTTCCATTCCCCAAACTGTTAAAAAACAAAAATCATCTTTTTGTCCTTTATTTTTCAGTTTCAACAGATTCTTTTGAGAGGATTGTAGCTTAGACCTGCGCCAAGGTTTAAGGCAAAAAGGAAATAGGATCTTTATCTGAATACCGTCTGTCAACCATTTTTTTGGAAATTCAGTTTCTGATAATTGAACACCATTATAGGTACATTTTATATGCATTTCTTTATTCCAATCTTTTAAGTCTTCGGACCATTCGGGAAATTGAAATAATAACATACGGACTATATTTTTAGCTATTATCAATGAAGGTAATATAATATATTTTCTAAGAAAGGATTGGCTTACTAATGCGGAACCTCTTATTACTTGCGTAAATAGAAAGGTATCCCAAGCTTCTGCTATTTCTATTCGTATTTTCTCTTGTATTTTGTATTCTTCTTTTTTTTGTTCTTCTTTTTTTTTTTTTTCATTTTCTTGTGTTTCTTCTTCTGTATAATCCGAAATTTGTAATTTTTTTGATTTT